AGATGATACACGAGGAAGATTTTTATGGCGGTTCTTCCTTCTAATGACCGGCATATCTATGATTCTTTTCTCCCAGATGAAGCAGCAGGCATCGGTCCGTAGAACCTATAAAAAAGAGAAGGTTGTGGCGCGAAGTACTCTTGTGCACCTACGTCACTCGGCTCGCGCGCAACCCCGGCCCGGGCTGGCTTTTTGGAAGAATTGAGCTTATTGCCGGGCTGGTTATTCAGAGCCAGCAATGGGCTGCCTGATTTCGTCCCGTCCGTAGCGCTTCGGGGGTCACTGTGGCGTGGCTGAATGTAGAGCAGTCCGCTCCTACAGCGTTTGATCAGTAGATTATTTAGAACTTCGGAAGATGGTCAAGGTAGCTTGCTGTAAAGCCACTGCACTAGATGCGCATTCGTAGTAGTCGGCCCAGAATGCCTCTGTTCTATACTATACTATCAAACTTCGGATGAATGGGGGTCGCTCTTTGATCTGCAGAATAAGGCCTACGAGCTCTCGCAGAGATCTCTCCACACCAAGGAACCGAATCACAATGGATCGAAGCCCTCCTTTTCCTGTAAATTAGTGAGATTCCCCGGTGTGGCCGGCCCCGACTACATGGGAACAGATCCTTCTTCCTCGGAATCGAGACTTTTTACCCATTTCCACTGACGAGCTTTCTCGCGAGCTCTTTCTTCTCGGGAACATCTCGAAATCGAGCGGGCAGCAAGAATATGAATCAACCTGTTTCCCAAAAACAGTAGTCGGCATTCGTTAAGCTTCGCTTCCCAGCCGCCTGCCTCCTTGTGTGGAAATGCTTCTCATGATCTCCAGCTCTTTCCCACCAGCTCGTTCTCCACTAGGCATCTAGGCGAACCCGCCGGGTTAACTCAACGTAAAGAAAGTCAGTGAGTGCTTACTAATAGCGAAAGGCGAACTTCTGGTAACTTCGTGCTGTAAGACTGTTGGTAATGAAAGGCAATGTACTAAGAAAGCGCAACTCTGTTAGGCCGAGCGAGAAAGAAAGGTGAGGTGACTAGCTTAGTGACTGTATTCAATCTAAAAGATTGGCTAAGTGACCGCCTTACGTGATAGGGGCTGTTACCTTCTTTTAGTAATAAAGCGCGTTCAGTCTTTAATGCTTCAAAAGTCGGACACTTTCCTTTGATTTTTGAAGTATGAGCTCTCATTGAGAGAGCGTTTCGGCGGGAAATCACTAAGTTGGTTAGAGTGCTGGTCCGTCACGCCAGAAGTCGCGGGTTCGAACCCCTCCCGGTGGAATAAGTCGAAGTTGCGGTCTCGTTGTACCCAGGATCCCGCAACTACGGAAGGAAATGGGAGCGAGACCACCCTAATATGATGTCGCGGCGATTCTATTCTGTTAAGGAAGGGAATTTACGATCTATTCGATTCTATAGATCAAAGGGGTTCGGCCTATCTACCTCTTCTCGGGAGCGAGGCCAAAGCCGAGCAAAAGAGTTAGATATCCAGATAGCTAAATAAGCCTAGGGAGGCACATGCAAATGTAGCTGAACCAACCCGAAGATGAATAGAGGTAGATTCGCCTCCTCATCAAACGGGGCTTGAAATGCTATCCATTGGGGTGGTCCCCCGTGACTCACTCAAGTGAAGAGAGAGAAGATAGGGTAGGTTGCTCTGAAGGTAGGATAACAAAAGAGAGGGTACTTATGGATTTCAATTAAGATGAACGGGACCCTAGCGAGTGAAGTGCGTAAGCCAGGGGCTCGTTCTTCTATTGAATTTTGAGATCTTTAGATTCGTAAGATTCGTTAGATCATGATTCCGTCCCCTGTATAATAGGGGCGCTAGCGCGCGGAAACTAGCAGCCTGCGGAAAAAGGCTAGCGCGCCCTGTAGTTTTTCAGCAGGGCGAGACAAGCTACCTTTAGCTAGGAGCCTCTTTTCCTTCTGCCCAGCTCCCCGAAAACAACGTTCGACTTGCATGTGTTAAGCATATAGCTAGCGTTCCGGATCAAACTTCTCTTTTGATATATACTAGTAGTAGATGAATGCAAAAGAGAAGTTGAGCTTCGACTTACGGGGAAGACTGGACTCTATCTACGTGATTTTCACTCTTGGAGCATCTCTCAATCAGATCTCGACTTCGGCTGTAGATCTGATCTTCATCTGATCTCGACTGAACAGGCAGGTTGGACTGGCAGCAAGAGTCTGAACTGACATTGACGTACTTGATTGATTGATTAACCGAACTTGCTCTGAGCGGATACAGCTCCGAAACTCACTTTCCTTCCAGTCCTGAGCTGACTGAGCAGCAGTAGTTATTGATAAGTCAAGTTCCTCAGGTCGAAAAGTCAATTGCCTCAGGCAAAGGATTCAAAGTCAAGTTCCGAAGGCACCAAGGCGAGGGGCAGGTCCATAACAGGGGAAGGTTCTTCCCAGAGGAGGGTAAGTCCGAGGTGAAGGCAATAACATCCGTTGTTTCAAAAATGGATTCCCAGTCCGGAAGGAGGTAGCAAAGGTTCATCCGAGGGGCAGGTCCGTAACAGGAGTAGCTCAGTTCCGGGGGAAGTTGAGTCCGCTGATTAAGAAATGGATTCCCAGCCAGGAAAGAGGGGAAGGGGAGTTTTAATCAGAAATGCGGAGCTCGCTGGCCAGGCCCATTCGTAGCAAGCAATTCGCGGGGAGCAAGCTAAGCGAGGAAAGAAGAAGGTGCGATGGGCAAGCCTGCAAGCAAGCCAAGCAATAACTATGAAAGCCAAGCCAGTGAGACCAGAGAGACAGGGGGTTGTGGGCCTGTTCGCAGTGGTTTAGCCTTTGCAGAGGAAGGGATAGCTATTTCAGAGCCCCCGGAAATAATACATTTCGTGATCGTGATCGTGACTCGATTTGATGATCGAAAACGGCAGGATTGAGATGTCTACTGCCTTTCCGATTTTTGGGGTGAAAAACGAAAGGCGAGAAGACGGGCGGCAGTTTTCGATGGCATCGCATCGCTTCGTGAGCGCGTAGGTATGCGTTTCTAGCGTATCAGCGTCGTAACTCCGCAGCGCCCTTATGTATGTACGATTGAAGAATACCTCACAGTGAGCTCAGCTCATCAAGGCGTAGCTTGCGGAGAGACTCCGATGCGGCATGCGTTCGTTGAGAGCGAGATGCTAAATGCGAAATGCGAGATATAGCGCCTGGTCGAAGTGATTACGAGAAAGAAGCACGAGCTACAGCTTCCCGACCGAACGAAAGCGCCTTCCGGTCCTGATACTCAAAGGCTACTTCTCCAAGGCAAGGCAGCAAAGAAGCACTCTCATCGAGACACCTCTCCTTATACGTCGCCGCTACTTAATTAAGTGCCAGGGCTCACGGACTTGATTTATGAACTTCACAGGCCTTGCTGCTTGGCTTGCTTTGAATTGAATGAAGGTCGTGTAGCAATGGAGGAATGAGATTCAAGTCGAGCGACGAAAGGAAGTGCCAAGAAGATGGCGATCCGACTCATGAAGTTGCTTGCTCGACTCATGATGGCATTGATTCATTGATTTGCACCAAGTCTCCGTGATGACCAAAGAAGTCCAAAAATTCAACACGTTAGGAAAGCGGAGAAGCTCATCAAGCATTACTCATCTATAGGGTGGGGCATCTCAAGGTAGCTATTATAGTCGTGGATGCGGTCTCGCTGCTGAGGTGGGTCGATTGACACGTTTCCACGCATGGAGCTCCTATCGTGGCTCGATTGGCATTTTCGCATTTCGTTCCTAAGGCCGAGAGATCGCTTCGTGATCTGCTGAGGTCGATCCACTCGATCAAGATAACAAAGATATTGAGTTGGATTAGTAGGGTTTCCTTATAGACCAAATGTGTTCCAAACTCATGAGGACCCTCCCTGATCAACATGCGATTTTAAGGCGGGCCCATTGATCACGTTTTCGATTAACCTAACGGCGATCGCTGGACGGAGGTCGTTAATCAGTCAATCAATGCCCGCTTGCCTTGCCCCACCCTTAAAGCCCGCCTTCTTTCATTGACTGACGAACTGAAAAATAAGCTCCGGTGGCAGCTCTTACTGCCAGGCTGTACTGAACTGAGCAGGACTTCCGCCATGACTTGTTCACTTCCATCACTGAAAGGACTACGCTTCCTTCCCTTTCTGCCAGAACTGGCATTTCTCATTCCTTGCTTTACCGCGACTTAATGGCTTGACTGATTGTTTAGGAGGTCCTCCACTTTGGCAAGGGAAGGCTTTGCCTACAGAAAAGGAGGGAAAGGGAGGTGTGGAGAGAGAGATAGGGTAGTGCCCTTAAGTTGAGAATTCCGGTCCGAAATCAGAGCCAGTTCCAGGTGCGGCGAAGCCCTTTTTCAAATATACCTTTTTTAGGGAAGGCAAGCCAGTCCCAGTTTCCTATTTTCTGTCTGGGTAAATATACATAGGTTTGAGACCTCGCCTATAGGTTTTTTGATTCCCGGCGCACAGAAAGAACCGAAAGAGGCAAAAGGTTCTCACGTTGATTCACCCAGGTGGGAAATAGGGATGGGAATACCAGACCAGGCACAAAGCGGCAAAGGGGGACTAAGTCTTTCTGGGCGGCGATGACGCGATGTACAGGCACGCTGGAAGCATTTGTCGTAGGACCGTGCTCGTTCTGTTGTGCAAAGGGAGGATTCTGGCAGCATTGTCGTAGGACCGTGCTCGTTCTGTTGTCCGCTGTACTAGTGCTCGGAGTATCCAGTGGCTCTAGGACTTCTCCTAACTTCCGCCTTTCACCTTCAGTAGGGAGGAAGAAGACTCAAACGCTTTCCTTTAGCAAGGGGGAAACGGGCTCCTTCAGCAAGGAAGATCAAGTTCTTGTTCCTGACGCTTTGAAGAGCGAATGAAGGAAGGAGCGAGACGAGAATCGATGAAGTGAATCTCTCGCTAATGATGAAGCTCGAGCTCATCTCTTGCCAAGCTAGCTCCGATGCTACTGCTCTGATACTTCAAGAACAGTACTTGATTTAGGAACTGAACTTCTACTTGATTTATTCACCGGCCTTCCTTGCTGCTTGGCTTGCTTGCTTGGCTGCTTTCTCCGGTGCCAGCTCTGAAACCTACGGTATCTGTACCGGCTTGCTCGCCTTTCTGCCTTCCTTCCGTGGCTTCCTGACCTCGTAGCTGAATAGCTTGAGTTTTGAGTTTTGACTAGGCCTAATGCAAGCCACTTTCTCACATGACGCTAGGTGGGAGGGCCCTGTCAGAAGGTTTCGGAACTTAGGAGCTTGAGTTTTGAGTTTTGAATAGGCCCAAGACGGATATGGCAAAGTTCACCTAGGAATTGGCTATCTCGATTAGAATTATACATAAATAACAAAAATTCATGTCACTAAACTAAATTCAAAAAAAGTCACTAGTGTGAACTTATGTTCAGTAAACGCTTTGCTGGGAAAAAGCAAGCGTCTGATCAAGAGATAGGGGTTCGGCCCCTAAGCAAGGACTACGCTGTCGAGTGACGATTGGCCGAGGCAAATTTCAATTCGGTGGTGCGCTAGCGCGCCTTTGTATAGATAGCCGTTTTCTACGCTGCCAGTTAAAGACGAGTAGGCAGCCAGTGGGGTACGTAAACGGGGACAGATCACATGGTTTTGTACTGGTCAGCTTTGGGCTGTCGAGTGACGATTGGCCGAGGCAAATTTCAATTCGGTGGTGCGCTTGCGCGCCTTTGTATAGATAACCCTTTTCTACGCTTGGTGGAGTACTAATAACGCTCTATTATTGCCTCCTATTCCTGAGGGGGTGATCGGGGTTAAGCCGCGTGGCGATACAAAGGACTATTGTGGGCCTTTCGTACTCAAAGTAGTACGGGGAGAATTCTTCAGCGCACTAAAATATAGTGGATGGGGTGTAATATTCATGAAAAGCCAGGTTTGAAATGATCCATGTTACGGAACCAAGACAACCTATCTTACTAATAATAAGAAAGGGTTAAGGGCCTCCAACGCCTATAAATAGAAGCTTTTTTCAGTCTCTATTTGGCAAAGGGAGACGGGGCCTTAGAAGTCGGCAAGAAAGAGCTTTAGCCATGGATATCGCTGGAAGACTTTCCCAAATCAATCAAGAAATACAAACCGTGGAAAACGAGAAGCTCCAACGGGAGCAAATGCTGGGTCTGTTCTGGGAGCATCCGCCTGCTCTCGATCCTGAGGCCGTAGGAAGAGCGATGCAATTGATCCGGGACCGCATTCGCGGTCTGGAAGACAGGAAGAGGGCCCTCCTCGACGAACAAAAAGAGCTCATTGTGCGGGCCGCCACCCTCGGTGACCGGGGAGACTAGAAGAGTCCGTCGACTCTTTCTAGAAGATTTCAATAAGTATTCCGTCGACCTTTACTAAAGTGGAGTAGAAAATTCCATGCATGGCTTTCTTTGTTATGTTTAATGTTGTTCTATGTCTTTTGTTAACTTAATATGTTGTGTTGCTAGTTAACTTTGTAATGTTGTGTTTAGTTGTTTGGCTGGTCTATGTGTGTGTAAGCTTCCTATTGGATGTACTCCAATGTATAGTATAAAAAGTCTCTATAATAACGTTTTTCCTATAAGTAATGTGTAATGTCTCTATTTTCAATCCTTATACAATTTTGAACAAACCTTCCTCGTTTCTTGAAAGAAAGGTTAAGAAACGGACCCCTGTCAAGGAATTTTTGAAATCATCCACGGTCCTCCTACCAACACATGGTAGTAGTCTGATAACATACCATGGGACCGGTTGTATACGCAGCCCTCAGCAGATAATGGAGCGCATGCTTTCCATGCCTCAAGCATAAAAGCAAGCCAACTGTTTTTTTGTTTCAAAAAGTTCATCTTATCTTCCCTTTTCTGTCACATAGAACCCATCTGTCCGAATCTAAGCCATCGAAATCAAAGTCAAAGGATTGGCAGGAAGATGTATTTGAACTATACCTTAAGATTTCGAGGACCTGCAAATAGAAAATTCAGTCAAGTCTGGAGACATTGGCAAAAAACAAGTCGTGGAATTGCTTGATTCAGTCAGTCAATGCGAAGATCAATTTCTCTTTATAAGGAATCTGTGACCTTACCGATAAAATAGAATTGAATTTCTTGGGACGTGATCCAAGCCTGACTTCTCGGCCTAAGGCCTTCTACCGCACGTTTTTTGGCTAGTGGAAGATTCCCGTAGGTTGTATTTCATTCCTCTTTCTCTATTGTACTGAGCCTTAGGTGCCATCTTGGAAAGACAAGATAGGTCTTCCTTTTCCTCCTGCGTTCGCCTGAACCTACAGGAAATATGCCAATTTCTGACTCACGGGAAATGCTTGTTGACGAGCTTTTTTCTCCCTTGTAGAACCCCCGACCGACCAGCAATCTACTCGAAATCTAACTAAAGTATATTATTTCGTATCTCTTTTCTATTCCGTATTTTTCCACGGTTTCAGTACTCGCTGCCCCCGTATATTCTCTCAGATCTTCTTTCGGGGCGGAAATTCACGCGCCTCCGAGGACTCCTACCAACCGTCTATCTCGTGGAGGGCACACAGGACAGTAACCCCGCACTATTGAACGTACTCTTATTACGAACCCAGAATATGCTCAGTAGCCGAAGAAAGAAAGCAACTGAATGAGCTAAAGCCTTAGCGATAAGCCTCTGGAGAATAAGAATCTATTCCATTTAGATGTTGACTAAATGCGCATATAAATAGAATTGATCTTGATAGAAAGAATATTTCAGTGTGTTTTCCTCGGAGGTTCAAACCGTTATCCTCTCCAGTGAAGGATTCCCCTGCTTCATTCCTGTAAAAGTATGATTCCCCTGAGCTTAAGGTATTCAATTATATTGTCTTTTCTTTACCGGCTGAGACTGAATAGAACTCGAAATTCAATCTAAACCTAGAATAGAAAGAAACTATTATATTCGGTAGAATGTGCTGTGCTTAGTATTCTATATAGGAAAATCAAGATAGAATCCCCTGTCCTAAAGCACCTCCCCGGAGAAGTCTTCCCCACGTAAGAATGAGAAAAAAGGGATTAAGCTTAAACTTAAGAATCAGCGATCTATGCCTTACGAACGTCAACCACCTCTTTAAGGTCTTCAGTAGTTAGGGGGCGCTTTTCCACTGTTATCTCCTCTTAGCGAGTATGGTACCCACTCCTCTTATTGGCTGGGGATGTACACAGCAGTCGAAGCAACGTATAATAAGCGTCGATCGCGATACGCCTTCGATCACCCGGATAGATTGAGTCAAGTAATGGCATCCACTGCCTTAACTGGCATGACATTTAAAGAAGGCTACGTCTAGACCTGAAGAATCCCTTAGTCTTCCGGTCGAGGCATATTATCTAAGCGACTCTCCTAGTGCTTAGTGGGCCAAGTGTATTTTCTTTTAGTTAATCTACCCGTTCTTATTATCCTTCGCTTGTAGCGACTGAATCTTGTTTCCGATACAGCACCATTGATTGGTCTATTGGCAAAGGGGAATGAAAGATTTTGTTCTGTCCGGAGGACATTTATTATGCTGTCACTACTGCTTGTCAATTTGAATTGCATCAAAGCTCTCGTTCGAACTTCATCTACGAGAATTCTAAACAAGAACTCGAGACTTGAAATGAATCCAAGTTACGGTTCTTTCTCAGGGCGTAAGGAATAGCACGCAAAAGACAGCCTGGAAAGACAAAGACAGGATTTCTTAATAAAAAGCGGTGGATGAGCGGTAATGGCTGGGGAAGGGGGCAATTTTGTTCTCAGTTCGTGGGAATTGCTTCCATCACTAACCAGTTCAGCTCGGCTGGTGGGCTTTTGTGTTCTAACCTCGAATCCGGACCTGTTCGACAAGACCAGATCCATCAACAACCCTAGGTCCAATATTTGCTTGTACGAGCTAGCCAGACGGACATCCTTTTACCGCCCCTATTGGGCATATTTCTCCGTTAGGCTCCTGTAAGGGCGGGTATGAGAAGGGTCCCCCTCTCCCTTGTCAAAGCTTAGTTATCCGTGAATGAGAACTCGTTTTGCTTGTTGGCTGGTAGCTCCATGGTTGGTTAGCTCGAAAGCGAGTTTTGACTCTTTGATCGTCGAGGAATAAAGGTGTGATTACCTGAGGTGAGGTTGACCTTCTTTCTGCCTTAGAAGAGGTCTAGTTTAGGTCAGTGCTCTATTTTTCTTTTCTAGAAAATCTCTTTTTTTAGGCAATACCTATGAACTTAGCTCGGACTGAATCCGCATCCGCCTCTGTAGCTCAAATATAAGAGCGGACCTTTTTCCAGTCCTATTCTTTCCTCTTAAGTTCCTTTTGGAACACCTCATGTTGGGACGTCTGCACCTCTTTCTATTTTGAGACGACCACAGGTTCCACCAATCCTGCTCTATCCAGTTTGAGGTCGTCTGAACCTGATACCCTGCTCCAGATGTCACTCTGCTCCTACATCAAATCCTTCCTCCGTAGTAGTTCACGTTCATAGAGGGAGACTTCCCAAACGAAGACGTAAGGAAACGAACACAAGGCTTTAGCAAGCCACCCAATGTAGGACGAATTACCTCCCAGTAGTTCTAGCTACTCCACACTGGCCTTAAAAGCGCCTACTTTTCTTTCGATGTAGAAAGTTTGATCTTTCTTGCGTATAGAAAGAGAGACATGCTTTGTTTTGTAAACAGGGGACATAGACCCTTCCTCGGAGACTTGCCCCCATTGATTAGCCCGACCCAATGTAAATTCAAGTTCTTATTCAGCTTCCTTTACTGGAGCTGGTAATGGAAATGCTGAAGTTTGAGCTTGACTTTAGAAATCCTGTCTTCTCTGCCTTGCCCACTCTTTAGTAGCCCTATCTTGTACATTGACCAGCATACCTATTCCCCACCCACCGCCCTTGCTTTGTTTGCTTGAAGCTTTTCTACTACATCTATAGCCCTTTTTCAAGCTCACCCGAAATGTCTTATTTCCAGGGGCTCTCAAGCCCCTTCCTCCCTCACAGGCCGAGCGAAACCAGTAGTTGCCGATCGACTTGGTATTCTCGACGAAGCCTATATACCCACAGACAGTTGAGAGACCCCCTAAAGCGATAATGGCTAGGTTGATAGCAGGAGAAAAAAGAGTATTCAAAGACGTATCGCGTAACCATCTCTGTAAGCAGCCTCATTTAATCTTGATCTATGAACCTACTTTATGAAAAAATCAGTCTTTCCGCTGAAAAAACAGTGTGACTGTTGGGTCTGGATAAGCAGGACCTCTTGGTTCGGGGGAAACCGGAGATGTTGGCTAAGAAAGCGCAAGTACAGGATGGACCAAATGCACAGTAAAGCATGACCCCTCTCACTGGCCATAAGCGTGATAAGCGGGAAAGCATACCGGGCAGGGAAAGAAAGGCTCTCGATCTCCTGCCCACCCTCAACGGCGAGCTCACCAGGCAATGCTATAAGTCCGATAGAAGTCCAATTAAATCAGGTGTAGTCTACTACGGACCAGGAAGCTCTTGGAGGAGCTAACACGAAATGAGAGATACATTAGGTACAGGGAGGCACTAATAGATAGCTCCTAGTTCGGTAGAAACCCTTTCTCGGGCAAGAAAAGGAAAAGGTAAGAGTACGACTACAACAGGACGATAGGAAAGTATGAGCCGACAGATTGAATCACACCGGGTAAGGCGGGCTTAGAAGGTTTCTCCAAACGTATGAACCCAAAAGCAACCGGTCCTGAAGAAGGTACCGATACGCATACATCATCGCATGGAAGAACCTAGCTGAACCGGATCAAGGGTCCTAACCGAGACCTACTGACCTTCTTTGGCTGGCCCACCGCCCGCCTCTCATTTTTTTTTCGTTTAGTTGTTTTCTTAGCTATAACGCTTGCTAGCTCTTTCGGCTCATAGCAGCATTATTCAAAGCTGAATCCTCATCCCGAGTCGAGTCCGCATTGCCATACGAATCGGCATCGGCCAAAGCAAGAGCTCCTATTTTCCTAGCAAACAGATCTAACAGTTTCTATCCCAAAAAAGCGATTTCCAAGAAAAGGAAATCGATCCTTCACGGAAGACTCTAATACTGAATTGCATTAAGGTAGTGATAGCGCATTTCAAAATTGGATACTGAGCACGGAAATGAAGGCGCCTTATCGAGAGTTCTTACTGGCGGGGCCCCTATCTTCTCGATTGAAGAAGGGCTGTCGCTTAAGGACATAGAGAGATTTCGAACGCGTTGTGCTTTTAAGCCCTCTTATCAAGACTTGTAACTGGACCCTAGTACCTCTCAATGAGAGAACTGGCATATTCTTACTAACTAAACAAAGGAAGGCATAGTGATTTACAACCACCCTCACTCCGGAAAGGAAGGAGAGAGCTCAGAGGGCAAAGGAAGTTTTATTTCAAGTCAAGAAGCTTGTCGTCTTACTGATTGAGCACTTGGCGGGGCAGGAGTAGATTGACCAAGGATGGGATTCGCGCATACCATAAACTCCCAGTCGTGAACTTCCTTTACCTTTACAAAACCAAGAAAGTAAACGAGAGGAAGGGGAGTATTCATTATACAGGATGGAGAATCGATAGACCTCTTCCCTATTGTCGACAGATAGGCTCGTACTTCTTTTCTTCTTCCTCTTGAAAGTTCTCTCCCTTCATTGATTGATCTCGTTCCCACTGAAAGAGAAGGTTCCCTCTACTTCAAGGGGAATCGAAGAAGTGAAAGAGATAGTGAAACTGGGGCAAGAAGAACTGAAGGCTCAAAAGATTCCATGATTGCTGCTGGTAGCCGGTCTGCCGGTCGATAAGCAGCAGCTACAGGACGAGAGCTAAGCTCGCCAGCCGCCAACCAAGCCAATGCGCCATCCCTATCCCTTCCCGATGTCGCTTCCTTTGATTTGAATTAATGAGGAACGAAGGCGCATGCAAGAGAAAAGAAAGCCCCTATTTGGGCATGAGCCCTAGTACATTGACCTCTCGCAGACCTGAAACTCAAGTTTTTGGCTATTGAAAAAGAAAATCATAGAAACGAACAAAGCCATATAGATTCTCAATAAGGGAGGAACTCGACCTCTTCCTTGGAAGACCCTGTACTGCTAAAGAAAAGGGGCTATGGAGATGAATGCCCGTACCGTAGATCGAGGCTGAGCTGGTGGCCAATGAGATTTGCTAACCAAGCTTGTGAAAGGGAGGAAAAAGCACCAGCCGGCCAGGAATGATGACCAATTGCTGGGGGTCGATTTCCTCTTCCTTCCAGATGAACGGGAAGGGAAAGATTCCTGGTTGTACAGTGCCGTTCTCGACCAATTGATTAGCCAGACCTCTTTCGTCACCCAACTTTCATTCCGCATCCCCATTTTCGTCTTAGGCGAACCGAAACGATTCATTTGCATTTGACCACTATGATCTTTCACGACTTGACCTCTTTAAGAAACCATTTCTTTTCAATGGAACCTGTGAGACCTATTTGCTTCTTTTACGACTTATTCAACCCGCTCAACCTCCGTGTTCAGCAATCAGAACCGTCTCGTCAATGATAGCACTCCCTATCCTTCATTACCGTAAACCGGATTTGTTACGATTTCTATTTCTCTTCTCCGATTTCTAGGGTTTTAACCAGTCGGGTTACGATTGGGGCCTCGGTTGGTTGGGGCTTTAGAAAGCAAGTTTCATTCATACTGTGCCCATCCGCAGTTACAAGTAGTTTGACCGCTCAACAAGCGTGGAAAACATATATATGTTAAAAGAGTATGATGGGCCCAACCCTAAGCATCACAGGGCCCGAGCTTTAGACCTTGAACTTCCCGTTGATGAGTATATTGGTGATTTGGGGGAAGAATCTCTCAGTGACTGCTTTGGGGCAAAGATTTTGGTGGCTGCGATGAGACAAAGCTTGCTGTCAATATCAGAAATGACCTCTTTGATGGGGCCGGTGTTAGCGACGAAGGGATTGTTTGCAAGAGAAGGTTGCCCAGTTAAGATACGAACAGGAGGCATGCCACGCATAGTATAAAAAAGGGCAGAGAAGAGCATTTGATACCGTACAGACAGAAGGCCTTACGTCTAATGCAGTATTTTGATGAAGTGACCATCTGCATTTGGATGTGTCGAGGTCGAGAAATAGACAGGCAGATGCGGAAAGGAGGTTGTTGCAGTCAAACCAAGGCTTCTTCAATAAGAAGGAGTGTTTTCGCCCATGCTGTCTCCCATACCTCCGACGACCGGAAGCTATTCTATAGTTGTTTTGTCCCTGCCCGGACACATTTCGAAGAGGGGGAAGCCGCGAAATACATCGAGGGAAGGTATTTTTCTTTTCCTTATCGCCCGGATTCGTGGAATTTCCCGACCTGGTTCCGAATGAGTTGAAAGGAGGGAGGGGCCACTCGACTGAAGTCATTCCTTTTCAATTATAACAACAATTTGGAAAAAAGTGAATATTCTTTGAAGGAGGGTGAGGAATGAATACTCGACTGCTAAGGAAAACAGCCCAGGAGAGGGAGCACTTGGCTTTCAAGCCGTAGATATGCAATTAAGCCGCGGTGGTGCGCTAGCGCGCCTTACTAGATAGCCCTATGACGTAAGGTGGCTCGCTTCGCTTTTGAGGCTCCGCTCGTTTGTTTTCAGCTGGTTCCTTTTCATCACACAATGCTATAATGTAACCATACATCCACGGTCTGAAATATGTTCGACTCGGCTCTCCACCCCCGTGGTAACAGTGTTATAGCATCTGCGATTACTGCGATAAAACGTTCGTAAATTTCTTATTCCCTCCCGGACGAGCCCCTCCCCGACGTACTCTACGGCTTTGGCTCCCTCCTCTGCGAATCTCCTCCGGCTTTCTGACCCGGTGATTCTATGCAGGTTATCCGGGGGACAGAAAGCCATTCCGATAGCTGAACCTTTCAGAAAAATCTTTCCAAGAATGAATAGAAGGAGTTGATTTCCGATGTTGGAGTATGCTCTCCCAGGAAAAGGAGCTTCCTTACATGGGTCGAGTTCCAAGGGATCGGGGAGGAATCGAACCTCCCCACTAGCCCGCGTGGAAACCGATCCCTCCATCGGGTTATTGCAGTATGGGTCGGCTAAGGTGACTCATAAGGCAGGCTTTTCCCCGGCTGGCCATTCCCTCCTGGGCATTCGCGCCGAAAGAGACCAATCCAACCTGTCATTTTCTTTTCTCTTTTGCCCGTCAATATATGATCCCGAATTGAGCGATCTGCGTTCGCCCGGAACGAACGTAGCTTCTGCCTCAGAGGACTTAACCGCTCGATATATTGGCCTGTAATCATTATCTAATCAACCTCGGCTTGAATTGACGAGACAGGTTCGTTCATCCCATTCCTGAATGCTGCGTTGGAGGCGCGCCTCCTCTTCAGCAAGACTTACGGGGCGCCCTACTCCACCTCTAGGGTGGGGGGCTAATTCATCCAGCACTTCCAAAATCTCGTGGCGACTCCCTGCCCTGCATGGACCACTATATTGGTCCCTTTCACTCTCAATCCCGCTTCCAGGCGGGTGGCAAATGGAGATCGATGTCCGGTCGAGGTCTTGAGCCCCTGTGACGTAAGGCCAGCACCTCTTCCTTCGTTTCATAACACTCCTTCCCCGTCTTACTAGGCGTTAGGCCCGTAATTCCTTTCTATTCTATTCTATTCTATTCGGAGGAGCCTACCAACTTGCCTTCCTTCCTCTTAATCTCCGCCCGTTAACATCTCAAAAAACTACAGTGGATTCGCCTCTTTCTTTCCTCGCTTTCGACACATCACGTAGCTGGTCTCCATATCTCCGACCTCTCACACCACCCGCTTTTATGCATGCTTTGATTCGTATGCACTTCCACTTCACTGTAGTTTCCTTGCAATTCCGAGCCGGAAATCAAAAACCATTCAGAAGCGACCGACCGCTACGCCTTCACTCGCCAGTCAGGGTGGGTTTATGGTTGGTTCAGGTAGTTTTTGAGGTGCGGTCCAGCGTTGCGGTTGATTCCATAACAAGTGAGTCTCGATATGGCACGTCTAACTTCCTTTCTCACAAATCCCTTGTCCCTCGATGTTTTGTAGCCCCAGGACATAGCATTGGTAGCGTAGGACTTCCCCACTTCCCCCTAA